AATTTGGTGTGTGATGTGTTGTGTCATTTTTTATACTGTTTAATTTGTCAATATAAAAACACACGGGGTATCATTGGTTTGGTTGTGTGTGTTTTTATATTGATTAAATTTGATGATTGTATTATTTTTGTTTGTCAAAAATGATTTGGTTTGTTGGTTTAAAATAGGAGGAAAGTAGAGGAAAATAACATACAAACTAATGAATGATAAAGGGTTTGATTAATGTAGGTAAAAGTCATATAAAAATGATCGTTTGTTTTGTTAAAATGGTTTGATGTTTGTTAGGTTAAAATAGGAGGAAAGTAGAGGAAAATAACATACAAACTAATGAATGATAAAGGGTTTGATTAATGTAGGTAAAAGTCATATAAAAATGATCGTTTGTTTTGTTAAAATGACAAAAATAAAAATAAACGATAAAAAAAAGGGTAAAAATGAGGGTTTAGGTGTAAATTCCTAGAAGAGGAAATAAAGATAAATATGTCCGGACACCATTACATTATCAGCTACTATATAGGTAGCTGGGGGACCCACCATGAATGGGGTAAAAGTGCATCAGTGTCAAGTTTGAGACGACCTTATCCATACAACCATGACACTAGGTACATTACGGGCGCCGTCCGTTCGCATGTCATATGATGTACATGTCAAGAGGAAGATAACTCCTGCGAGGCACCGGGGGGCCTGTTGAAAGGACCCAGAAAAGAAAACTAGTCTAGGGGAAGATAGATGCCGCGATTACGAGGCAGAGTGTGGTGTACCCATCCCCAACCATCTGCATCTGTGAAGAGCGAGTGAGAAGGAATAAAGCAAGTTATGGCCCTGAAATAGGAACCAGAGGCGCAAAAGCGCAAGTTGTGCGAGGGTGTAGGGGGAAAGTATGGTCCTGAAGCTGGTCGCTGAGAGCAAAACTGACGTCGAGTAGCTCGGTTCTCGTGAGGTTTACGATTAATAAATAACCAGGTTCTCTGGCTTGTGAGTGCCTGAAGGCCATTGGTGGAGAATTAGGTCTGTGGAGGTGGACTGGAACATATGGGCGAGTGCATTCATGTATGTACTAGGATATTCCTCGTTTACTGGACTGTGGTATGCATAGGTAAACATTACCGACCTCGGGTGACGCTTGTCTTGTGTTATCAGGTAGGATGACTTGGGTTTATTGTGCTTGAAATAGGAATGTGCCTGGAAGGGTTACCACCCGGATAGGGTATTTATGGGCTGTGATATGTGATTTTGGTTGGTTCTGGCATTACTTGATATGTGGAATATCCTACATTAATATGATGTCTAATGTGGACAAGAATTGTATGCAAAGTAATACATACCCAAATAAACCATGTAAAAACATGGGGGGGGTAGGGGGGGGTAGCTGGAGTTCCTGTAGTTAAATTTTTATAACAGTGGCTTTTCAGGCCATAGATCCTGGTTAATGTCCAGGTAGGAACTTATGATAAGCTTTGTACTGTTTATAAGTCTATGTTTCGTATTAGGAGGGTTAGCGGTTGCGTCTAACCCTTCTCCTTATTATGGGGTTGTGGGTCTGGTTGTGGCTTCTATTGCGGGTTGTGGATGACTGGTTAGTTTAGGGGTTTCTTTCATGTCTTTGGTTCTGGTGATGGTGTATTTAGGTGGAATGTTGGTGGTGTTTGTTTATTCTGTGTCTTTGGCGGCCGATCCTTATCCGGAGTCTTGAGTAAGTCTGCGGGTAATGAGCTATGGCCTGGGGATGGGGTTAGTTGTTGCTGTGGGGGTTGCTATGGGGGGGTTTTATGGGGGAGATGTTGGGGTAGGAACAGTTAACAATGCAGGTCTGTCTTGGGTTCGGTTAGATTTTAGCGGGGTAGCGATATTTTACTCGCTCGGGGCGGGGCTGTTTTTAATTGCTGGGTGAGGCCTATTGTTAACGCTGTTTGTAGTATTAGAACTTGTGCGGGGGTTATCTCGGGGGGCAATTCGGGCAGTTTAGAATAGTACCAGAAAGTAGTTTAAGTTGAGAATATCAGCTTTGGGAGCTGGTGACAAAGGTTCGACCCCTTTCTTTCTGATTAATGTAAAACTCTAAGAAGATGTATAGTCTTCAATCTTTGGCTTACAAGACCAATGTTTTTATAAACTATTAGAGTTGATTAAAGTTTGAGTATTTTGTTTTCTAGTACGCTTGCGATAGGGAATAGGACTAGAAGGATTAGGAAGTAAGAGAATGAGGCTAGTTGACCAATAATGATGAAGGGGTGTTCTACTGGTTGGCTGCCTACTCAGGTCAGAATGAGAATGTTGGCTACTAGGGCTCAGAATAGGATTTGAGACAGAGGTCGGAAAGTTATTGAACGTTGTTTGGATTTGTGGAGTAGAGGGATTAAGAATAGGACTAAGATTGAGGCAGCTAAGGCTAGTACTCCTCCTAGTTTGTTGGGGATTGATCGTAGAATAGCGTATGCGAACAGGAAGTATCATTCGGGTTTAATATGTGGAGGGGTGGCTAGTGGGTTGGCCGGCGCGAAATTTTCTGGGTCTCCTAGCATGTTTGGGGAAAATAGTGCTAGGGCGGCTAGTAGGATTAGTATTAGGGCGAATCCTAGGATATCTTTGATGGAGTAGTAGGGGTGGAATGGGATTTTATCGCAGTCTGATGGGACACCTAGAGGGTTGTTTGAGCCTGTTTCGTGTAGGAAAGTAAGGTGGACTAATGTTAGTCCTGCGATTAGGAAAGGTAGGAGGAAGTGAAGAGCGAAGAATCGAGTGAGTGTTGGGTTGTCGACTGAGAATCCTCCTCAAGCTCATTCTACTAGTGTTTGACCAATGTAGGGGATGGCTGAGAAAAGGTTAGTGATAACTGTAGCTCCTCAGAAGGATATTTGTCCTCAAGGTAAGACATACCCTACGAAAGCGGTTGCTATTAGTATTAGGAGTAGGATAATTCCGATATTTCATGTCTCCTTATTTATGTATGAGCCGTAGTAGAGTCCTCGGCCGATATGTAGGTAGATGCAAATGAAGAAAAATGAGGCTCCGTTTGCATGGAGGTTTCGAATTAGTCAGCCGAATTGTACGTCTCGGCAAATATGGGCTACGGAGCTGAAAGCTAGGGAAGTGTCTGCTGTGTAATGTATTGCTAGCAGTAAACCCGTGGTGATTTGCATGATTAGGCAAATGCCTAGTAAGGATCCGAAATTTCATCAAATTGAGATGTTTGATGGAGTAGGAAGGTCGATTAAAGCATCGTTGATGGTTTTTATGATGGGGTGATTTTTACGTAGATTGAGGGCCATTATTTTAATTCTAAGTGTTGATATCAGTATGATTAGGATTGATAAGGCGAATGCTCCTAGATATGATTTAATTAGGCCAGTGTGCAGAGTAGTGGCGGTTTTTGATGCTATTACTTGTAGGTTTGCTAGACCTTCTGGGCCTAGCATTTTGTATCAGGACAGGTCGATTAGGTGTGAAGAAATTTTCTGGCCCCCGCTCAGTAGGCTTATTGTGCTAAATCGATGGATGAGCGGGTTAAAGTATCCTAGGGCTGTAGAAAAATCTGAGAAGCGATTTCGTTTAGGGGAAATTAGGGTTTGTGATACTTTTGAGAGTTCTAGGGCTAGGGCGGCCCCCAGTAGTGTGACTGTAAGAGCCGTTAGTTTGATGGATAAAGGCATGGTTAGAGGAGGAGTTTTTGTAGGGAGGATATAGGAGGTAATTAGAAGTCCTGCTACAATACTTCCCATTGCTAGGCGGGTGATTGAGGATAAGATTGCTGGGTTGTTTTCGTTTATTGGTGTGAGTGGAGAGATTCGTACGAAGCCTGTTTGGACTAGCAGGGTTATTCGTAGAGTGTAGATTGCAGTGAATGATGTGGCTAGGAGCGTAAGAATGAGGGCTCAAGCATTTAGGTAGGACGTGCTGAGGCTTTCAATGATTTGGTCTTTTGAGTAGAATCCTGCTAGGAAGGGAGTTCCCATGAGAGCTAGATTCCCGATTGTTAGGCATGAAGTGGTTGTTGGTAGTATTTTTTGGAGTCCTCCTATTTTTCGAATGTCTTGCTCTCCATTTAAGTTGTGGATGATGGATCCTGAGCACAGGAATAGTATGGCTTTGAAGAATGCGTGGGTTGAAATGTGGAGGAAGGCTAGTTGGGGAAGGTTTAATCCAATTGTAACTATTATTAGGCCTAGTTGACTGGATGTGGAGAAAGCAATGATTTTTTTGATGTCATTTTGGGTGAGGGCGCATGTGGCTGCAAATAATGTGGATAGAGCTCCTAGGCATAAGCACAGGGTGAGAGCAGTGGGATTATTGTTGAATAGTGGGTGGGTCCGGATTAGTAGGAAGATTCCGGCTACTACTATTGTGCTGGAGTGCAGTAGGGCGGATACAGGGGTTGGGCCCTCTATGGCGGCTGGAAGTCATGGATGAAGGCCGAATTGGGCCGATTTGGCTGTTGCAGCTAGGATTAGGCCTAGAATTGGGAGTGTGGGAATTTGGTTTGTAGACAGGATTTGTTGAATTTCTCATGTATTTGTGTTAATTGCTAGTCATGCCATACATATAATCAGTCCGATGTCTCCCACTCGGTTGTACAGAACAGCTTGCAGGGCGGCGGTATTAGCTTCTGCCCGTCCATGTCATCAGCTGATTAGGAGAAATGATATAATCCCTACCCCTTCTCACCCGATAAATAGGACGAATAGATTGTTTGAGGTAATTAGAATTAGTATGGCGATTAGGAAAAGGAGTAAGTATGTGAAGAATTTTGTAATATATGGGTCTGAGGCCATATATCATGTTGCGAATTGTAGGATAGATCAGGAGACAAATAGGGCAATTGGGAAAAAGGTTAGTGAGTAGAAGTCTATGGTGATGCTGATTGGGATTTTAAAGTTTGTGATGAATTTTCATTCTCATAGGAGGGTGAGGTTTTCTGTCCCTGAATGGATGTAGATTGTTATTGGGATTAGGCTAATTAGGAATGAGGTTTTAACGGTTTTTACAATGGTTGCTGGGGTGTTTTTGAATTTATCCGACAGGAGTGGAAAGATTAGGGGAGTGGAGAGGACTGTTAGGGTTAGAAGCATGAATGTATTCAGGATTAGTGATGTATCCATTACTTTCACTTGGATTTGCACCAAGGTTGCTGGTTCCTAAGACCATTGGATTACTGCTATCCTTTGAAAGTAAGGGGACTGAGGTTTTATACTCAGACTCAAGAATTAGCAGTTCTTGTTGATTTAATCTCCCCTCGGCAGGCAAGAAGGGTCTAACTTCTATTTTTAGGATCACAGCCTAATGTTTTGGTTAAAACTATACCTGCATATGGGAATGCCTGAAATGAGTTCTGGTTTTAGAATGAGTAGGATTATGGGGATTACGTGTAGAGTTATTAGAAGGTGTTCTCGTGTAGAGGAGTTTTGGATTGAAGTAATGTGAGAGGGCAGTGGTCCTCGCTGTGTTATTGTTAGTATGTATAGGGTATATGAGGCAGTTAGTAGAATTGTGGTTCCTGTTAGGATGATTGTCAGTGGAGATCAATGGAATAGGGAGATTACAATGGTTAGTTCTGCTATAAAGTTAGTTGTTGGTGGTAGTGCTATGTTTGTTAGATTGGCTAGAAGTCATCAGCTAGCCATTAGAGGTAAAAGTGGCTGAAGTCCTCGTGTTAGCAGGAGGATACGGCTGTGTGTTCGTTCGTAATTTGTGTTAGCGAGGCAGAATAGTATGGAGGATGTTAGTCCGTGGGAGATTATTAGTATCATAGCGCCTGAGAAAGCTCATTGGGTTTGTATTATACCTGCGGCGACGACTAAGCCTATATGGCTTACGGAAGAGTAGGCGATTAGTGATTTTAGGTCGATTTGTCGCAGGCAGATTGCGCTTGTTATGACTGCGCCTCAGAGTGCTAGTGTGATGAAGGGATAGTGGAGGTTGTTTGTGGATGGGTTAATTAGGATGGTGATACGTATGATTCCATATCCGCCTAGTTTCAGTAGTAGGGCAGCGAGAAGTATGGATCCAGCAATTGGGGCTTCTACGTGAGCTTTGGGAAGTCATAGGTGGAGACCGTATAGTGGAGATTTTACTATGAAGGCAAGAAGGAGGGCTATGCTGGATATTAGTCCGGATCAAGAGGCATTTATTGTTGGGTGGTGAAGTTTTAGTATTGGGAAATAGAGAGTGCCGATTTGATTGTGGAGGTGGAGGATGGCGATTAGTAAGGGTAGCGAGCTAATGAGGGTATAGAATAGTAGGTAGATACCTGCGCTTAGTCGTTCTGGTTGGTTTCCTCATCGTGTGATGAGGATTAGGGTAGGGATTAAGGTTGCTTCGAATGCGATGTAGAATAGTATTAGTTCTGAAGCTGAAAAGGCTAGTAGGATGAATGGCTGTACTGCAACGATTGTTGTGATGAAGATTCGTTTACGTACAATGGGCTCTTTTTCTAGGTGGTTTTGGCTTGCTATAAGTATTAGTGGTAGTAGTCAGCAAGATAACACTAGTAGGGGGGAAGAGATTTGGTCGATTGAAGTTCATGGAGTTAAGCCTTTGCTTGGGTAGTATGTCGGGGCTAGTCATTGTAGGCTGATGGCGGCAATTAGGAGGCTGTAAGCTGTAGTGTTGGTCCATAGGTATTTGTATGGAGAGAGGAGGGCGGTCGGTAGGAGTATAATAGTTGGAATGATGATTTTTAGCATTGTAGTAGGTTAAAGTTGTGTAGGTGGTCGGAGCCGTGGGTTCGGGTGGAGGCAACCAGGAGGGCTAGTCCTGTGCCTGCTTCGCAGGCGGAGAATGCTAGTATGAGAATAGGAAGGATTATGGCGGATGATGTTTGGGTTTGGATGGGTCATATGGATAGGGCAACGTACATGGATAGTATTATGCTCTCTAAACATAGGAGTGCAGATACTAGGTGCGTTCGATGGAATGCTAGGCCTAGGCTGCTTAGGGCAAAAGCGGAGGTAAAGCTTAGATATAGGGTGGACATAAAGAAAGTTATAGGGTGTGAGCTATAATTTGTTGAGTCGAAATCAACTGTCTTAGTTAGACTAACTTTCTGTTATTCTGCCCATTCTAGTCCTCCTTGGATTCATTCGTAGATTAAGCCCAGGGTGAGTAGAAGGATGAGGATTGAGGTTCATATTAGTGTGGTGGTAGGTTCTTGTAGTTGAATGGCCCATGGTAGAGGCAGTAATAGGGCGATTTCTAAGTCGAATAGTAGGAATAGGATTGCTACTAGGAAGAATCGAATTGAAAATGGCAGCCGGGCGGACCCTAGTGGGTCGAACCCGCATTCATACGGAGATAGTTTCTCTGGGTCTGGGTTTGTTTGGGCTAGTCAGAAGTTTAGTGCGGTTAGGATGAGGCTTAGGGTTAGTGATAGGATCAGTATGAATAGGACTATGTTCATTACTCTTCTCTGGGTTTAAACCAGATTTTAAAGATTGGAAGTCAATTGTAATGAATATACTAGAAGAGTATGATCCTCATCAGTAAATAGTAATGTAAAGGAATAGTCATACGACATCTACGAAGTGTCAGTATCAAGCCGCTGCTTCGAACCCGAAGTGATGTTTAGGTGTAAAGTGGTATTTGATTAAACGTAGGAGGCAGACTAGGAGGAATGTAGAGCCGATGATTACATGGAGGCCATGGAATCCGGTTGCGACAAAGAAGGTGGAGCCGTATACTCCATCGGCGATGGAAAAGGGGGCTTCATAGTATTCCATGACTTGGAGGGCGGTGAAGTAAAGTCCTAGAAGAACTGTTAGAGTCAGGGCTTGGATAGCTTGTTTACGTTTAGCTTCCATGATGCTGTGGTGGGTTCATGTGACTGTAACCCCTGAGGCTAGGAGAATAGCGGTATTTAGTAGGGGGATGTCTATAGGGTCTAGAGGTTTAATCCCTACTGGTGGTCATTGTCCTCCCAGTTCTGGTGTAGGGGCTAGGCTGGAGTGGAAGAAAGCCCAGAAGAAGCCTAGGAAGAAGAATGCTTCTGATGTGATAAATAGGACTATTCCATATCGTAGGCCTTTTTGGACTATGGGGGTGTGGTGGCCTTGGAATGTGCTTTCTCGCACAATGTCACGTCATCATTGGAATATCACTAGGGCAGTGGAAGTCAGTCCAATGATTAGCAGGTATGGAGAGTGGAAGTGGAATCACACAGTTAGGCCTGAAGTGGTGAGAAGGGCGGCGGCGGCTCCTAAAATAGGTCATGGGCTTGGATCGACTATATGGAAAGAGTGTGCTTGGTGTGCCATTCGAGTTTAAATGTTTTCTTGTAAGTACAGGCTTAGTAGTAAAACAAACACGTAGGCTTGGATTATGGCTACTGCTACTTCTAGGATGGTGAGTAAGAATAGAATTAGGAGCGTTAGGAATGAGACTGCTGGTATGATTGAGATTAGGACGACTGTGGCTGTGGAGATAAGCTGGATTAGTAAGTGGCCAGCTGTGAGGTTGGCTGTTAGGCGCACTCCTAGGGCCAGTGGTCGAATTAGTAGGCTGGTAGTTTCAATTAGAATTAGGGCCGGGATTAGTGGAGTTGGGGTTCCTTCTGGTAGCAGGTGCCCTAAAGAGATTGATGGTTGGTTTCGTAGGCCTGTCAGCAGTGTGGCTAGTCACAGGGGGAAAGCTAGAGCTAGATTTATTGATAGTTGGGTGGTTGGAGTGAATGTGTATGGTAGCAGTCCTAGTAGGTTGACTGTTAGTAGGAATATTATGAGGGATGTTAGAATCAGGGCTCATTTGTGGCCCTTTTTGTTCAGTGGTATTATTAGTTGTTTTGTAATTATGTTAATTAGTCATAGCTGTAAGGTTGAAAGACGGCTGGTGATTCACCGATTGTTTTGTGATGGGATCAGTAGGGCTGGGAATGTTATTGAGATCAGGATCAGTGGAATTCCTAATAGGGATGGACTCGAAAATTGGTCGAAGAAGCTTAGGTTCATGGTCAGGTTCAAGGTTTGGTATCTGGGATTGTTGGGGCTTTGCTAGATAGTTGGTTTGTAGATAGGAAGGAGAGGATTTTGGGTTGGATGATTATGGAATAGGTTAGTCACGAGATTAGCATGATAAAGAATCATGGATTAGGGTTTAGTTGAGGCATATCACTAAGGAGGGTATGTTTCCCTCTTTCTCTAGCTTAAAAGGCTAGTGCTGGTTCATAGCTTCTTAGTGATTGAGATGAAAGTAGGGAAGATCAGTCCTCGAATACAGGGAGTGGGACAGATTCAACTACGATTGGCATAAAGCTGTGGTTAGCTCCGCAGATTTCAGAGCATTGGCCGTAGAATACTCCGGGTCGGGAGGCAGTAAATGAGGTTTGATTGAGTCGCCCTGGAATTGCGTCGGTTTTAACTCCTAGGGTTGGAACGGCTCATGAATGAAGTACGTCGTCGGCAGTTACAATTACTCGGACTGGGGACTCTATGGGTACGACCACACGATGATCTACTTCTAGCAGTCGGAAGTGTCCTAGGGGGAGATCGGCGGTAGGTGTCATGTATGAGTCAAATGTTAGGTCTTTTAGGTCGGTGTATTCGTAAGATCAGTATCATTGATGCCCGATGGCTTTTAGGGTAAGGTCTGGTTCGTTGATTTCGTCTATTATGTAAAGGATTTGCAGGGATGGGAGAGCAAGTATGATCAGGACTACTGCAGGAAGAATTGTTCACACTAGTTCAATTTCTTGCGCGTCGACTGTAGTGGATGAGAGTTTTTCACTAAGTATTAGGGCTAGTAGGTAAAGTACGAGAGTGCAGATGGCCAGGGCAGTTATTAGTGCGTGGTCGTGGAATTCTACTAGTTCTTCTATGATAGGGGATGAAGCATCTTGGAAGCCGAATTGTGAATGATTAGCCATAGTTAAATGTTGAGGTGTACTGGGTTTTCACCTGTAATTTAGTCTTGACAAGACTATGTAATGGTTTTACTAACACCTCTTATAAGAAAGAAGCATAAGTGGTTTGTATGCGGTTGGCTTGAAACCAACATATGAGGGTTCGATTCCTTCCTTTCTTGAACTTGGACAAAGGCTGGTTCTTCGAAGGTGTGGTATGGTGGTGGGCAGCCGTGCATTCATTCGACGTTCGTACTTATTAGTTCGGGTCGTAGGGCTTTACGTTTAGATGCAAATGCTTCTCAAATGATGAAGATTAGCATAATTACGGCTGTTAAAGAGATTAATGAGCCTACTGAAGAGATGGTATTTCATAGGGTGTAAGCATCTGGGTAGTCTGAGTATCGTCGTGGTATTCCGGCTAGCCCTAGGAAGTGTTGAGGGAAGAAGGTTAGATTTACTCCTACAAATATAACTCCGAAGTGGATTTTGGCTCATGTAGAGTGTAGAGTGTATCCGGTGAAGAGTGGGAATCAGTGGGTGAAGCCTGCCAGGATTGCAAAGACTGCGCCTATAGACAGGACATAGTGGAAGTGGGCTACTACGTAGTATGTGTCGTGTAGGGCAATGTCTAGGGAAGAGTTGGCTAGGATAATACCTGTTAGTCCTCCAATGGTAAATAGGAAGATGAATCCTAGAGCTCATAGTATTGGGGGATCTCATTTGATTGTGCCTCCGTGTAGTGTTGCTAGTCAGCTGAACACTTTAATTCCAGTTGGAATGGCAATGATTATAGTGGCTGATGTGAAGTAGGCTCGTGTGTCAACGTCTATTCCTACTGTGAATATGTGGTGAGCTCAGACAATAAATCCGAGGAACCCGATTGAGAGCATTGCTCATACTATTCCTATGTAACCGAATGGTTCTTTTTTGCCGGCATAGTATGCTACGACATGGGAGATAATTCCGAATCCTGGCAGAATTAAGATGTATACTTCTGGGTGGCCGAAGAATCAGAATAGATGTTGATATAGTACTGGATCTCCTCCTCCTGCTGGGTCGAAAAATGTGGTGTTTAGGTTACGGTCTGTAAGGAGCATAGTGATTCCAGCGGCAAGTACTGGTAGAGAAAGAAGTAGTAACACTGCGGTAATTAACACTGATCATACAAATAGTGGGGTTTGGTATTGTGATAGGGCAGGAGGTTTTATGTTAATTGCTGTTGTGATAAAGTTGATTGCTCCTAGGATTGATGAGATACCTGCCAGGTGTAGTGAAAAGATGGCTAGGTCGACTGAGGCTCCGGCATGAGCTAGGTTGCCGGCTAGTGGTGGGTACACAGTTCATCCTGTTCCTGCTCCTGCTTCTACTGTTGAAGAGGCTAGTAGGAGGAGAAATGATGGAGGTAGAAGTCAGAAACTTATGTTATTTATTCGTGGGAATGCTATGTCTGGGGCACCGATTATTAGTGGGACTAATCAGTTTCCAAACCCTCCAATTATAATAGGTATAACTATGAAGAAAATTATTACGAAAGCATGAGCTGTAACAATTACATTGTAGATTTGATCGTCTCCTAGAAGAGCACCAGGTTGTCCTAGTTCTGCTCGAATAAGGAGACTTAGGGCGGTACCAATCATTCCGGCTCATGCTCCGAAGATTAGGTACAGAGTGCCGATATCTTTGTGGTTGGTTGAGAATAATCATCGATTAATGAAAGTCACAGGTAAGATGGCTGAGTGTATAAGCGTTAGGCTGTAGTCCTTTTTACAGAGGTTTAATTCCTCTTCTTATCGGCTCTGTAGTGAAGTTCATAATGAGTTGCAAGCTCATTGATATGCATTAATTGTGCATCGGAGTCTGTTAGGCAGAGGCCTGTTGGTTTGGGCATGTAGCTGTTAACTACAGTGTTATGGGATCGAAGCCCATCTGTCTAGTGGTGTAAAATCCTAGCTTAATTAAAGCACCTGAGTTGCATTTAGGAGATGCAGGGTAATGTCCTGCGGATTTTAACAGAAACTAAGAGGGTTTAACTCTTGTTTAAGGCTTTGAAGGCCTTCGGTTTAAGTAATCCTAAGTTTCTTTTATAGGATGGTAAGGATTATAGGGGAAATTGGTAGTAATGTAAGTGAGATGGTAATTAAAATGGGAATCAGGATGTTGACTGGTTTGTGGATATGTCAAAGTTTTATGTGATTTGTGGTGTGAGGGGGGAGTGTGATAGTTGCACAGTATGCGAGGCGGAGGTAGAAGAACAGTCCTAGTAGCGACAGGAGGGAGATAATCACTGCTGTTGGTGCTAGGTCTTGCTTAGTAAGTTCTTGGATGATAAGTCACTTTGGGAGGAATCCAGTCAGGGGTGGGAGGCCGGCTAAAGATAGTAGGGTAAGTAGGAAGATAGAGCTAAGTGATGGTATCTTTGTTCATGCGGTTATTAATGTGGATAGTTTTAGGACTTTTATTGAGTTTAGGGTGAGGAACACGGCTGCAGTTATTAGAGTGTAAAGGTAGAAGTTTAGTAAAGTTAGTTTAGGATAGTAAATGAGGATGACAGCTATTCAGCCTAAGTGGGAAATGGAGGAGAAGGCCATGATTTTTCGAGTTTGTGTTTGATTTAGGCCTATTCATCCGCCTACAGCTACGGAAAGCACTCCTATCGTAGTTAGTAGAGTGGGGTTCAGTGATTGGGAGGTTATGAAAAGGAGGGTAATAGGTGGGAATTTTATCACTGTGGAGAGAATAAGCCCGGTTGTTAGGGGGGACCCTTGTAGGACTTCCGGGAATCAAAAGTGGAATGGGGCTAAACCCAGTTTTATTGAAAGGGCCGCAGTTAGGATTGAGCAGGATGCTGGGTGGGATATTTGGGTGATATCTCATTGTCCGGTTTCTCATGCATTTAGCATGCTCGAGAACAGCACTAGGGTAGAGGCAGCGGCTTGTACTAAAAAGTACTTGGTTGCGGCTTCGACGGCCCGGGGGTGGTGAGATTTTGCAATTAGGGGCAAAATAGAGAGTGTGTTGATTTCGAGGCCGGCCCAGGCCATAATTCAGTGGTTGCTTGAGATTGCGAGGGTTGTGCCTAGGAGTAGGCTAATGATGAAGACTAGTATAGCTTGGGGGTTCATTAGTAGGGGAAGGGGTTAAACCATCATTTTCGGGGTATGGGCCCGATAGCTTACTTAGCTGACCCTACTAGGAGATAATATAAAGGAAGTATGAAGGGCTTTGATCCCTTTCGTGTAGGTTCGATCCCTACTCCCCTAAGTAACAGGAAATGAGAGGATTGGTTACCTCTATGTTCACTTTATCATAGTGACCCTTGGTGTTCAGGCACATTTCCGGAGAGTTCTTATGTAAGGTGGTAGGCCTGCATAGCAGATCGGTATGCTGACATGCCATAGGCATAGGGCAAGTGTAAGAGGTAGGAAGTTTTTTCACAGAAGATGCATGAGTTGGTCGTATCGGAATCGGGGGTAGGATGCTCGTACTCATAGGAAGCCCGCTGAAAGCAGTAGGACTTTCGTAGCTAGGATAACGGGGAATAGTTCTTGTGGGGGATTGAATAGGCTTGGGTTGAAGAACAGGATGGCAGTTAGTATGTTCATAAGCATAATGTTAGCATATTCTGCTAAGAAAAATAGGGCGAATGGTCCTGCTGCGTATTCAACGTTGAACCCTGAGACTAGCTCTGATTCCCCTTCTGTAAGGTCGAATGGAGCACGATTGGTCTCGGCTAATGTAGACACATATCATATTATGGCTAGTGGTCAGCAAGAGAAGATAAGGTATAGTGGCTCTTGGGTGACGGCTAAGGTGCTCAGGGTGTAGCTTCCGCTGAGTAAAATGATTGATAGTAGGATAATTGCTAGAGTGACCTCGTATGAGATGGTCTGGGCTACTGCTCGTAATGCCCCAATTAGGGCATATTTTGAGTTGGAGGCCCATCCGGATCATAAGATAGAGTATACTGCAAGGCTTGATATGGTTAGTATGAATAGTAGTCCAAGGTTTAGGTCTGCAAGTGGGAATGGAATCGGAAGGGGCATTCAGATGGAGATTGCTAGCAGCAGGGCTAGTATTGGGGTGAAAAAAAACAGGATTGGAGAGGATGTTGATGGCCGGATTGGCTCTTTGATGAACAGCTTGATTCCATCTGCTACGGGTTGAAGGAGGCCGAATGGTCCTACAACGTTGGGTCCTTTTCGGCCTTGTATGTAGCTTAGGATCTTTCGTTCTACCAAGGTCAGGAAGGCCACGGCAATTAAGATTGGGATGGCGTAAGATAGGGCTATAATGAGATTAATTAGAATAGGGTAGTTGGTCATTGAGGGAAGCTAGGGAGAGGATTTGAACCTCTGATTTAAAGGACTTAAGCCTTTTGCATTTTCCGAGCTCTGCCACGCTAGCTGGTCCTTTTCTAGGATTTTGTTATGGTGTGATAGCCTTTCGTAATTTAGTTGAATTCATTACTTATGGCGAAGGCTTGCCTGCAGTATTGGCCTTACTTTTCCTGTCCTTTCGTACTGGGAAGAGTTCATCATAGATAGAAACCGACCTGGATTGCTCCGGTCTGAACTCAGATCACGTAGGACTATTAATCGTTGAACAAACGAACCCTTAGTAGCTGCTGCACCACTAGGATGTCCTGATCCAACATCGAGGTCGTAAACCTCCTCGTCGATATGGGCTCTTGGAGGAGATTGCGCTGTTATCCCTGGGGTAGCTTGGTCCATTGATCAATTATATTGGGTCTGGGTGCTATTAGCACGTCGAGTGGTCGCTCTTGGTCTAGAGTTGTGGTCTAATTTTTGGAGGATTTGTTTTTCTCCAAGGTCGCCCCAACCGAAAAATGCAGGCCAGTTCCTTTTAGGTGCGTAAACCCAGTGGGTGTGAATGTGATTTAGGGTGGCTGCTGATTTTTAAGTTCCACAGGGTCTTCTCGTCTTATGTGGTTATCCCTGCTTTTGCACAGGGAGATCAATTTCACCGATTGCCTGTAAGAGACAGTTAAGACCTCGTTTAGCCATTCATACAAGTCTCGATTTATGAGACAATTGATTGCGCTACCTTTGCACGGTTAGGATACCGCGGCCGTTGAACACTAAGTCACTGGGCAGGCATCACCTTCAATACTTGTTTTTGTTTGCTGAAGGCTATGTTTTTGGTAAACAGTCGGGCCTTGATGTGTTTGCCTAGTTCCTTTTACAGGTTTTAATCTTTCTTAACGGACGCTCCTCTGTCGGGTTAACAATATGCCTGATACTCTGCTTGTTTTATTGGTCGTATCTTGGGTTTTTGTTAATAATGTACTGATGTAAGCTCGCGTCGTAGAGGGATGACCCTGGTTACTCATTCTAGCATTAATTCTCCTATTTAAGTATAGGTTAGCCTGTTAATGATGAGGGAGTCATAAAGTTTAGATATTTTTAAGCTTAGAGCTTTAACGCACTCTTTTTTGATGGCTGCTTGAAGGCCCACAGTAATTTTTTCTACAAAATATTTATCCGCTCGTAGAGATTGTATTCTTTTTTAAAGGAGCTGTACCTCCTTTAAATAGCCCTTAATTCGCTTCATTAGGGTTTGTGAGTTTTCCTTGGAGAAGAATTAAGAGTGAACTAAGATTCGTTTCACAGGCAACCAGCTATCACCCAGCTCGATTGGCTTTTCACCTCTACTAGTAAGTCATCCCACTCTTTTGCGACAGAGACGGGTTCGCTCAATGTTAGCTGCTCACAAGTAGCTCGCTTGGGTTTCGGGGTGGCAAACTTCAATTCATTTTGCTTGGTTTTTCTTGCTAGACCATGATGCAAAAGGTACAAGGGTTGATCTTTGCTGTTTATAGCTTAGGTTATTTCACTATTATTTCATCTTTCCCTTACGGTACGTAATCTCTATCGCGCCAATAGGTGTCTTTTCTATCGCCTATACTAAGACTAGTAAATGCTTTAGTTTAGTGTATGGGGAGTAGCTTTGTTATTCCAAGTCAATGCAATTGGGCTAGAGTCTGGCATCAAGACGATCTGGTGTTATCAGATATCTTTCAGGTGTAAGCTGAATGCTTTTTTTAAAGCTACGTCTTGGTGGTCTAAGTGCACCTTCCGGTACACTTACCTTGTTACGACTTGCCTCCTCTCTAGCTGGATAGCGTATTATGTATTAAAGGTTGGTCGCTTGTGAGGAGGGTGACGGGCGGTATGTACGTGCTCCAGAGCCGGCTTAAAGAGGGCTTGATTATCCCACTTTACTGCTAAATCCGCCTTCGAGAGGCCATTTCAGACCTCTTTGCCGTAATGTTCTAGCTTAGAAAATGTAGCCCATTGCTCCCATTCCATAGGCTATACCTTGACCTGTCTTGCTAGTGGGTTAGACTATTGCGCTCACTGTTAGGCCTTCAGGGGGGGTGGGCTGGCGACGGCGGTATATAGGCTGATTTTGCAAGAAATGGTTAGGTAAATCGTGGATCATCGATTACAGAACAGGCTCCTCTAGGTGGGTTTGGAGCACCGCCAAGTCCTTAGAGTTTTAAGCGTTTGTGCTCGTAGTTCTCGGGCGGATGCTCAGGTAGGATAGAGCATCGATATTTAGGGCCAGGCATAGTGGGGTATCTAATCCCAGTTTGGGCCCTGGCTTTCGTGGATTTCAATTAATCGTTAGTCTAAGATCTCTTTCGGTAGTTGGCCTTATGGGCATCTTGGGCTTGTTACGGCTCAGTTGCTTTTTAATCTTAGTTACTTTGATAGCATGCTACCACCCTTTACGCCGTTATAAAGTTGATTTGGGTCTCCTGTATGACCGCGGTGGCTGGCACAGGATTTACCGACCCTCAAGTTGCCATGACTAAGTCGAGTTTACACTCATTGCTTAATGTTAACTACTGCTGAGAACCCGTGGGGGCGTGGCAAGTGCAAGGCGTCTTGGGCTACAATTAATGTGTGCCTGATACCCGCTCCTATCGACTTGGTTAAAGGGTGCCTAGGGCATTTACACTGGAACGCGGATACTTGCATGTATAAGTCTGGCAAAAACCAACAGTAAGGTTAGGACTAAGTCTTTTGTCCGTGGGTGTTTATTACAGCCATCTTGACATCTTCAGTGTCATGCTTTGTTTAAGCTACATGGAC